ACGATCAAACAAAAAAGGATGAGTTTGACAGGTGAGTTGGATTCCAATAATTTATAAAAATAATTTATAAAATAGATTATTATATTCCTATTCTTTTTCTTTCTAATTATAAATCTAATTATAAATTATATGCGAAAAAAAAAATCGAGCATGTTTTTAGAAAACAAAAGGATTCGAGCAAAAAACCCTTTATTTCAAATTTCAAAGAATTGGTTAGTACTACAATACAAGTAGGAGATAGTATTTCATGAAAGAAACATAACAACCAGTATTTGTAATGCAAGCATTGTTGGATTAGACATTGTTGCATCCGCGCTATGGGTTACTCAATAAAGGTTTTATTCTTGTGAGCTATCATGCGATCGAATCTATTTATTTCTTTTTTTATGCAGCAATTAATGAACCTACTAATAAATGAGTTAAAGTATAAAAAGGGCCTGATGTTATAAGGTCCTTCGTTCCAAACAAAAAAGCCAAATAATAATCGAAATGATTGGAAAATTTTATTTCATAGTGATTCAAGGGGAGTTTTCTTTGTAAATGAAGTTCCATGACAAAGTTATTTTGAGTCGTATTTTATTCAAATTCAAGAGTGGCTCTCTGTCACTATATGTCCGTCTATAATGAAATGAATGATAAATTCAATCCCAAACAAACTTTCAATGGGTCTTTTTCTTAATCTTGTATTTCGCAAAAATAGAAACTTAGGTAAGTGTTTCATAAGCATATGTATAATATAGAACGTATCCCACTTAGCTCCTTCATGCCTACTATAACTAGTTATTTCGGTTTTTTACTGGCGGCTTTAACTATAACCTCAGCTCTATTTATTGGTCTGAGCAAGATACGACTTATTTGAAATTGATTGAATAAACAATTCATAAAAAGAAATGTTTTTGCGAGATTCCAGGTAGTCCATAGCTCATTCCATGTAAATTGTAAATTCTTGGTTATTGAGATTCACGGGCGATTTGGATTAATATTTAGGGATAGATATTACCTCCCCCTTTTACCTACCCTTTCAAACAAACAAATTGAAATGATTGAAGTTTTACTATTTGGAATCGTGTTAGGCCTAATTCCTATTACTTTGGCTGGATTATTCGTAACTGCATATTTGCAATACAGGCGCGGCGATCAGTTGGACCTTTGATTCAGTAACATCTCTTTTTAAATAACAGCCATCTCTTTTTTTGATTGACCTCCTGCGTATTAAAGAAAGGCGGAGGTCAAATTCGGATTGCCCCTCAAGTTAGTAAAGTTATTTCATTGTAATTGTAATTCGACCTAAGAAGAACAGAATCACGCTCTGTAGGATTTGAACCTACGACATCGGGTTTTGGAGACCCGCGTTCTACCGAACTGAACTAAGAGCGCTTTCTTATCTTATCACAATCAATATAAAATACCGTTAAAGTAAATATAAATAAAGGAATTGCTTTTGTAACCCCTACCATATCTTGCACATGCATATAGTATCATAAAGGATTATGTATGTCCAATTTTCATTGATCTTAATGAATCTTTCATTACTGCGCGTAGAAGAAATAATAGATAGGGATGACAGGATTTGAACCCGTGACATTTTGTACCCAAAACAAACGCGCTACCAAGCTGCGCTACATCCCTTTCAATTGGCCTACAGTGTCATTGTAGAGAATCCCCGGCTTGTTTTCCACATCGTTATTTCCTCCATTGATAGCAAATTTCTCTTGCCATTTCTTCTTTTTCGTCTCATATAACATATAATAAAATGAAAAGTAAAATATATATATTATAATTCTATTATATAATAAATTATATAATAATTATATATTAAACCTAACATATACATAAAAAATTTCTATCGGTAATGTTCCGAAAGTAAGTGGGCGTCTTTTTCCGTTGTAAAAAAAGGAAAATTTAATTTGCCGCGTTCTATATATATCATATATCCATTTTCGTTAGGGATTCCGCGTACAAATACAAGTGATCCTTAACTCCATACGTATCTGATCATATATGTATTACAATACAAAAAGGAGGATTTTCAATGCGAGATATAAAAACATATCTATCCGTGGCACCTGTGTTAACCACTCTATGGTTCGGGTCGTTGGCAGGTCTATTGATAGAGATCAATCGTTTCTTCCCCGATGCGTTGACATTCCCCTTTTTTTCATTCTAGTTAGGGATGAAGAAGATTAGAGATACAATAAATTATCTATGACTAAACCCCCCCTTTCTTTGTTTTGTTCTTTCTGTCACTGTCCGTTTTTTTTTTAGGATAAAAAAAAAGAAGGAAAGAGAAAGAATCAAAGAAGATTCACCCGCAACAAAACTCGGGTTTAGGCTGAATTAATAGAGGGAGAGCAGAAATGGAAAAAATAAGGGTCGAAGACAACAAAAGCATACAAGATACTTAAATGAAATACCAATATGTATGAGAACTAATTGATAGTTAGAAATCGTTGTATTACTTATTTTTTTTTTTATTTCTCTATTGATTGCAATGAAATAGTTAAGAATTAATTGGATTTCGAGTCAGCAACTTCTTTTTTTCTTCTTCGTTTCGGATCGAAAATGGAAGAGTTGAGGGAATCAAAAATCAAAAAGGGGGTTCATGGCCAAAGGTAAAGATGTCAGAGTAAGAGTTATTTTGGAATGTAACAGTTGTGTCCGAAACGGTATTAATATTAATAAAGAATCGCGGGGCATTTCCAGATATATTACTCAAAAGAATCGACACAATACGCCTAGTCGATTGGAATTGAGAAAATTTTGTCCCTACTGTTACAAGCATACGATTCATGGGGAGATAACGAAATAAATAAAACGTTAATGTAATACGCGTGTAACCCCTCCAAGGAACAGCAATAAATTACATAACATAATAATTACATAACATAATAATTATTATATAAATAAAGAAACTATCAAAATAAAACAACCAAATCCTATTTCGGCCGGATCCCCAATTAAATTCAGAATTTTTTTTTTTAAGATAAGGAATAAACCATGGATAAATCCAAGCGACTTTTTCTTAAACCCAAGCGATCTTTTCGTCGGCGTTTGCCCCCAATTGGTTCGGGGGATCGAATTGATTACAGAAACATGAGTTTAATTAGTAGATTTATTAGTGAACGAGGAAAAATATTATCTAGACGAGTGAATAGATTGACTTTGAAACAACAACGATTAATTACTATTGCTATAAAACAAGCTCGTATTTTATCTTTGTTACCTTTTCTTAATAATGAGAAACAATTTGCGAAAACGGAGTCGACTCCTAGAACTACAGGTCCTCGAACTAGAAATAAAATAAAAAGAAATAGATAGGCCTATTTCTGAATTGCAATTGAATAAAAACCCCAATCCGAACCCCAACTCAGATTGGTTTTTTGTTCGAAAAATGGGAGAATCCAGATTGGATTGTCACGTCGTAAGAAAAAAGGCGTAAAGCGAAAAATGAGAAAAAAGGCGTAAAGCGAAAAATTTTTCTTCTTTTTTTATGGAACCGTGTTCATTCATTTTGACTATATTTCCTATTCATTTCTACTCTACCTTCCCGGAGCTCATTCTCCGGGCCCCCCCCTTTAAATCATTACGGTGTATTCCTTCCAATCTCCTTATTTCATTTTCATGATCTTATCTTATTGGAAATCATGGAAAGGCAATTCCTATTTGATATGGCTATTTGTGCAAGTATTTTACGATTAAGAAGCAACCGCCCCTTGTACAGATCATATATGGATCTACTATAACTATAGGATACCCCGACCTCACGAATTGCTGCATTTATCCGAGTGATCCACAAACGACGAAAATTTCTCTTTTGCCTACCCCTATCCCGATGAGCAGAAACCAAGGCTCTTATTTTCTGTTGAATAGTAGTTCGAGTAAGTCTTGAATGAGACCCTCCAAAAGTTAATGTAAATAAACGCGTTTTTGTTCTACGTCTCCGCGCTATATACCCTCGTCTAATTCTGGTCATTGAATCAAATGAAACTTTGATGAATAACTAATGGATTTATTTTCTTTATTTTCTTTCAGTCATTCCTTATCCTGGTCTATTAATAACAAAACGGATTCTTCCGGTGTATAAAAAAAAATTCCAATGGCTTTTGCTGCTATGACCTTCCCAACCGCTATTTTTTTCCAGGCATTTAACCCCGAATAAGAAAGTTATTGATACTCTACTAATCAACAAAACAAATAAATAAAGTTGAGTATAATATAAAGTATCAAAAAAAAGGTAAATGGATAAATAAATAGCGGGTTCCATCGTTTCTATGGTTGCTTCTTAAACGGCGAGGTCCTCTCTATACACCGGAGCCTTTTTCCTCATTTAATCAATGTTATTAGTAACTTGTACAGTTCACATTCTTTGACTCTACCTATGAATTATCCAGTAATGGGCCTTTTTCACAAGGAGATCTACCCATACAGTAACGATATTTAATTACAAAGGTTGGCTAGGTAGCTGACCCTGTTAGTCCGTTTTTGCACGAGTTAGAGCATAATTTTTTTGCTTCTTAAATACTATTCCCCCGCTTAATGGATAACCATTTGCTACCAATGGGAAATTGCTTCTCATCTCCAATTGAGGTGATTGGATTTGCACCAATAGAAACCATAAATTTCATACACAATGGGGGCTTTTTTTTATATATGGAATGGAATTCTTCCAACCTATTCATTGGTACTGGTCATTGATACTGGAAAAAAAAGATCCCTTTCTTTTGTTTGTTCCAGCTCATGATCTGAACGAGTCGCACATACACCCTAGTACATGTTCCTCGACGCTGAGGACATCCCCGAAGAGCGGGGGATTTTGTTACATTTTTTATTGGCTGTCTTGTGTTTCTAATAAGTTGTTTAATAGTTGGCATGCTAAATCGTATATAAAATGGGCTGGTTTAGATCAATCCTAACCAGATGATTATCCATTTTTTCTATTTTCTTTTTTACTCCGGTAAGGAGATAAAAGATTCCATTTTTGGCCATAATTCAGATGATTATGGTCCAAAATGGAACGAATTATGGCCCCGCCCCAAAACAAAAAAAAAAAGGGAGGAATCGCGGATTTACGTGAAATCCTCCTCATTTTGATCCTTGTGAAAAGAGTTCGCTCAATGCATCCATGGTTTTTTTCCACGAAGCCTCATTCAACTCTTGTTTGTCCCGTTGAAAATCTGGATTTTTCGGAAGAGATTTGGCTGTCATCAATAGATTGGGAAATTTCGTTTAAAATTCTCTGATTAAACTCTTCCACAAACTGGTTGTATCTTTCCTCTCTCTCCCGACGGAATTCTTCCTCTCTCTCCCGATGGAATTCTTCATCGATTTCTCGGAGCGCATCCTCTTCCCACTGACGCATTTCTTCTTCGTCTTCTAGCTCCCGCATTTCATCTTCTAGCTCCCGCATCTCCTCCTCGTATGAGGATGGCTGTGAGTCGAGTCGAAGATCGAAATCGGGGGTAAGGTGTGGGTATGAATCATAAAAATGCTTGTTTTGATCTATTATAAATTGAAATTTTATGATATACCAATCGAACCGCCGTCTTTCCATGGAGACTTCCCCCTATTTGAATGAAAATACAAGAATTTGGAATAGATAAATAGCCATTCCATGGGTAATCATTTTTGTTAAATCGGAGTGTGTGCGATCTTAGTAGATTTTCTAAAAGAGAAACCATTCCAAAAGAGAACCTATGGAGTAAGTAAGAATATCACTTACTCCATGGATTCTATTTGTCTGAGTTGGGGTATTCTTATACTTCGAAACCAAAGGGATCCGTATCTCAGTCGACGGACTCTTCATCCGAAGAGTCGTCCAAATGGGATTTCGGAGTTCCCCAAGTATAAGTCCCCAGATAATTTTCAATGGTTTCACAGATAAAAAACAGTATGTCAGGCCATTCTCTGTTCCAGAGCTCCGGGTCGTCTTCGTTTAAGATAGGCACTGTAGTCACGTCTTGTAAATATTTCGTTAACCATTTAACGAAATATGGAAAATCTTGAAGGGGATTCGGATCCAATTCGGCGGACTCTTCATCCCAAGAGTTGTCTGAATGGTATTCCAAAGTCCCATTCTGTTTCCAAGTATTTAGATACGTGGAAATGGTTTGACATATCGTTAATAAAAGCTCTCTGTAAGACCGTTTGTACCGGAACTCCGGGTCCGCTTTGTTTACGACCGCCGCTGACCGTAAACAGAGCATTAACCATTTCATGAAATGGTAAAAATCTTGAAACCCATTTTCCGGATCTGGGCTAACTGGGCCATTGACTATGAAAGTCATTTTTTTGCCTCCTTTTTTTTTTTAATGATAAGTCGAATCCTAGATGGGGAAGTAGTAAGAAGGTGGCACACCTTCTCAATCGAACAAAATGCGATTGTCGATGATTTCTTTTTTTATTCTATTCTACTTTTTTATTCTACTTTTTTATATTATATATTATACGATGATTTTTTATTATACTTTTTTATTCTATTATACTTTATTATACGATGATTAGTATTAACATAACGAATTAACCCGATTTGCCTGATGTAAAAGTATAGGGTAGAGCTTGCTTGGGCAGTTATTGTATGAGGTCTACCCTATCTTAGTAGATAAAAGAGAAACCATTCCATGAGTTTGGTTGGGCTTCTCTCGGTGTCATAAAAAGACCCCCTTCCATTATTAATATCAGCCAATGAATTTCATATACAGGTAAAAACTAAAATATACAATGAATGTATAATGGATTCCATCCATAGAACTCACCCCCCTTTTTTTTGAGTCATTTTTTTTTATTCTTTGTATGAGTATGATAATACTTTATTATATGATGATTTATTATTATACTTTATTATAATATACTTTAATTTTATTATTATACTTTATTATACGATGATTTATTTTATTGAGAGAATAACCCAAATGCATTTGACTTTCTTTTTGTTCCCGAAGTAACCCCCATCAACTAGCACTTGAACCATTAGGAGTAAGTGATATTCTTACTTACTCCCTAGATTCTCTTTGGCTGGGTTATTCTTTTTCTTAGAAACCAAGGGGATGGGGATCCCGTTCGATTTTTTCGTCAGAATAAGAATAATCGAAATAGGATGGGAGGTCCAAGTCCAAGACGGCATTTTCGTCCGCTACAGCATCAACAATTCCATATTTTTGTGCTTCTTCTGGTGTCATAAAAGAATCCCTTTCCAGGTCTCTGTATACAGCCCAAAGGGGTTGGCCCGTTTTTTGTACATAAGTCCATGCAATGGTTTTGCGGGCGTCCAAAAGCAGGCTCAATTCTAATAGAGCCTCGTCCGTTTGTGACCGACGAAAGACACCAAAAGGTTGGTGCATCATTATCTTAGCGTACTCGAGTGCTAGACGTTTGGGAGGTGTTCCTCCGAGCAGCATGAAAGATCCCAGTGAAGCGGCTAATCCGAGGCATATTGTATTTATATCCGGATTCGCACCTTGGATCATATCAAAAAGGCCCAATCCGGGTAGTATCCATCCGCCG